TGCTTTGATACGTTATTCCCAACAATCGGATTTTCGTCGAGACATAATCAAAGGCTCCATGCGCGCTCAAAGACGTAAAACAGTTACTTGGAAACTCTTTGAAGCAAATGCGCATTCCCCTCTTTTTTTGGACCGAATAGACAAATCTTTTTTTTTTTTTTTTGATATTTCTGAACGGATGAAAAAAATTTTTAGAAATTGGATGTGGAAAAACACAGAATTCACAATTTCGAATTATACAGAGAAAAAGACAAAAGAAAGCGCGAAAAAAAAAGAGGAGGACAAAAAAGAAGAAGACAAAAGAAAGGAGAAAGTGCGTATACAAATAGCGGAAGCCTGGGATAGTATTTTACTTGCTCAAGTAATGAGAGGTTTTTTATTAGTAACCCAATCAATTCTTAGAAAATATATTATATTACCTTCATTGATAATAGCTAAAAATATCGTCCGTATACTATTATTTCAATTTCCGGAATGGTATGAGGACTTAAAGGATTGGAATAGAGAAATGCATGTTAAATGTACCTATAACGGCGTTCAATTATCAGAAAAAGAATTTCCAAAAAACTGGTTAACAGACGGCATTCAGATCAAGATCCTATTTCCTTTTCGTCTTAAACCTTGGCACAGATCTAAGTTACGAGCCCCTTATAACGATCCAATGAAAAAGCAAGGTCAAAAAAATGATTTTTGTTTTTTAACAATTTTTGGAATGGAAGCTGAACTACCTTTTGGTTCTCCCAGAAAAAAACTTTCATTTTTTGAACCGATTTTAAAAGAACTCAAAAAAAAAATTAAAAAATTGCAAAAGAAATGTTTTATAATTCTAGGAATTTTTAAAGAACAAACAAAATTGTTTCTAAATGTCTCAAAAAAACCAAAAAAATGGATCATTAAAAACATTCTGTTTATAAAAGAAATAATAAAAGAACTCTCAAAAATAAACCCAATTATATTATTTGGATTGAGAGAAATAGAAGTATATGAATTGAGTGAAATTAAAAAAGATTCAATAATCAGTAATCGGATGATTCAGGAATCGTCCATTCAAATTAGATCTCAGGATTGGACAAATTATTCATTAACAGAAAAAAAAATGCAAGATCTGACTGATAGAATAAACACAATCATAAATCAAATAGAAAAAATTACAAAAGACAAGAAAAAGGGATTTATAACTTCAGATAGAAATTTGAGTTCTAACAAAATAAGTTATGATGATAAAAGATTGGAATCACAAAAAAATATTTGGCAGATATTAAAAAGAAGAACTGCTCGATTAATCCGTAAATCCCATTATTTTATAATATTTTTCATTGAAAAGATATACATAGATATCTTTCTATCTATGATTAATATTCCTAGTATCAATACACAACTTTTTCTTGAATCAACAAAAAAAATTATTAATAAAAACATTAACAGTAATGAAGCAAATCAAGAAAGAATTAATAAAACAAATCAAAGTTTAATTAAATTTATTTCGATTATAAAAGAGTCACTTTCTAATACTAATATTAGTCTTAGTCAAAAAAATTCAAAGACTTTTTTTGACTTATCTTACTTTTCACAAGCATATGTATTTTACAAATTATCACAAACCCAACTTATTAAGTTAGAGAAATTGAAATCCGTATTTCAATATAATGGAACCCCCCTTTTTCTTAAGAATGAAATAAAGGATTTTTTTGTTGTAAGACAAGAACTATTTCATTCCGAATTAAGACCTAAGAATCTTCGCAATTCTGGAATGAATCAATGGACAAATTGGTTAAGGAGTCATTATCAATATCAATGTGATGTATCTCAAATTAAATGGTCTAGAGTAGTACCACAAAAATGGCGAAATATATTGAACTGTATAGCTCAAAATAAAGATTTATATAAAGATTTGTGTGATTTATATGAAAAAGATGAATTAATTCACTACGAAAAAAAAACAAAAATGGAAACGGATTTATTATTGAATCAAAAGGATAATTTTAAAAAACAATATAGATATGATCTTTTAGCATATAAATCTATAAATTCTGAAACTAAGAAGTACTCTTCAATTTATGGATCACCATTACAAGTAAAAACTAACCAAGATATTTTTTATAATTACAACACACATAAACAAAAATCATTTAATATGGTAGAAGATGATATTCGAGATATGGATAAAAATACGGATAGAAAATTTTTTGATTGGAGAATTCTCGATTTTTGTCTTAAAACGAAGGTCGATATTGAGGCCTGGATCAATATTGATACTGACACTAACAGTAATAAATATACTAAGACTAGGGTTAATAAGTATCAAATAATTGATAAAATCAATAATAAGGGTCTTTTTTATCTCACACTTCAGCAAGACCAAAAAATCAACCTATCCAATCAAAAACCCCTTTTGGATTGGATGGGAATGAATGAAGAAATACTAAGTCGTCCCATATCAAATCTGGAACTTTGGTTCTTGCCAGAATTTGTGAGACTTTATAATACGTATAAAATGAAACCGTGGGTTATACCAATTAAATTACTACTTTTTAATTCTAATATAAAAAAAAATGCTAGTGAAAACAAAAGCATCACTGGAAATAAAAAAAGAGATCCTTTTATATCAATATCGTCGAATGAAAAAAAATCTCTTGAATTAGAAAACCGAAATCAAGGAGAAAAAGAATCCACGGGCCAAGCAGATCTTAAATCAGCTCTTTCAAACCAAGAAAAAGATGTTGAAGAAGATTATACGGGATCGGACATGAAAAAACATAGAAATAAAAAGCAATACAAGATCAATACAAAAGCGGAGTTTGATTTCTTCCTAAAAAGGTATTTGTATTTTCAATTGAGATGGGATGATTCTTTAAATAAAAAAATAATCAATAACATCAACGTATATTGTCTCCTGCTTAGACTGATAAATCCAAGAGAAATTACTATATCCTCTATTCAAAGGGGCGAAATGAGTCTGGATATTTTGACGATTCAGAAAGATGTAACTCTTACAGAATTTATTAAAAGGGGATTTTTGATTATTGAACCAATTCGTCTAGCTATAAAAAATGATGGAAAATTTATTATGTATCAAACCCTCGGTATTTCATTAGTTCATAAAAGTAAACATCAAATAAATCAAAGATACCGAGAAAAAAAACATGTTGATAAGAATTCTGATGAAGTCATTACAAAACATCAAAAGATGACTGGAAATAGATATAAAAAAAATTATGATTTGTTTGTTCCTGAAAATATTTTATCGCCTAGACGTCGTAGAGAATTGCGAATTCTAATTTGTTTAAATTCTAAGAATAGACATAGAAAGGCATCTTTTTGTAATGGGAATGAGGTAAACAGTCAAGTTGTGGATAAAAGCAAAAAATATAAAAAAAAACTTATAAAATTAAAGCTATTTCTTTGGCCCAATTATCGATTAGAAGATTTAGCTTGTATGAATCGTTATTGGTTTAATACCAATAATGGCAGTTGTTTCAGTATGGTAAGGATACGTATGTATCCGCGATTGAAAATTCATTAATAGTACATTTTTCCTATATTTCCCATACCAGATCTGGTCTATGACGACAAAGAGATGCACGCATACATTGTCTTACATTCCATTCTGATACATGATACTAATTCAATGACATATCAATTAGATCTAGAATGAACAAAATTTTCTTATTTTAGGTCTAAACTTTTATCTTTTGTGAGTGAAGAAACCAACCATACTTTTGTATCCCCTTTCAAATCCAATTTTAAAATGAAAATAGGATTGAGTAAGTTTTATTAAATTTTAAAAAATTAGAAATTAATAACGAAATACAAATTTTTGTATATACCAAATAAAAATTAGGGGCATTATTATTACTGATCAATAAAGATATCTATCAATAAAAAATATCTTAAAATAAAAAGAGGGGGGGAGAGAAGATTTCAGTTTATGGTAAAAAATTCATTCATCTCAGTTATTTCACAAGAAGAAAAAGACGAAAACAGAGGATCTGTTGAATTTCAAATAGTTAGTTTCACCAATAGGATACGAAGACTTACTTCACATTTACAATTACACAAAAAAGACTATTTATCTCAGAGAGGTTTACGTAAAATTCTGGGAAAACGCCAACGATTACTGTCTTATTTGTCAAAGAAAAATAGAATATGTTATAAAGAATTAATTAATCGGTTGGATATTCGGGAGTCAAAAACTCGTTAATTTTATTTTTATAAAGGCATTTTGAATTATTTGATTTATTAGATCTTGAATTTTAATGAACTTTTTTTCGTTTTCAGCAATTCATGAAAGAATGAATCGAGGAAAAACCTATGAATATACCGGCTACAAGAAAAGACCTCATGATAGTCAATATGGGCCCCCACCACCCATCAATGCATGGTGTTCTTCGACTCATCATTACTCTAGATGGTGAAGATGTTATTGACTGTGAACCAATATTGGGTTATTTACACCGAGGAATGGAAAAAATTGCGGAAAATCGAACAATTATACAATATTTGCCTTATGTAACACGGTGGGATTATTTAGCTACTATGTTCACAGAAGCAATAACTGTAAACGGACCGGAACAGTTGGGAAATATTCAAGTACCTAAAAGAGCCAGCTATATCAGAATAATTATGTTGGAGTTGAGTCGTATAGCTTCTCATCTGTTATGGCTCGGTCCTTTTATGGCGGATATTGGTGCACAAACTCCCTTTTTCTATATTTTCAGAGAAAGAGAATTAGTATATGATCTATTCGAAGCTGCCACCGGTATGAGAATGATGCATAATTATTTTCGTATCGGAGGAGTAGCGGCCGATCTACCTCATGGCTGGATAGATAAATGTTTGGATTTCTGCGATTATTTTTTAACAAGAGTTGCTGAATATCAAAAACTTATTACACGAAATCCTATTTTTTTAGAACGAGTCGAGGGAGTAGGCATTATTGGTAGAGAGGAAGTAATAAATTGGGGTTTATCGGGACCAATGCTGCGAGCTTCCGGAATACAATGGGATCTTCGTAAAGTTGATCATTATGAATGTTACGACGAATTTGATTGGGAAGTACAGTGGCAAAAAGAAGGAGATTCATTGGCTCGTTATCTAGTCCGAATTGGTGAAATGATAGAATCCGTAAAAATTATTCAACAGGCCCTGGAAGGAATTCCAGGGGGACCCTATGAGAATTTAGAAATACGATACTTTGATAGAGAAAGGAATCCGGAATGGAATGATTTTGAATATCGATTTATTAGTAAAAAGCCGTCTCCTACATTTGAATTGCCGAAACAAGAACTTTATGTGAGAGTAGAAGCCCCAAAGGGAGAATTGGGAATTTTTCTCATAGGGGATCAGAGTGGTTTTCCTTGGAGATGGAAAATCCGCCCGCCGGGTTTTATCAATTTGCAAATTCTTCCGCGGTTAGTTAAAAGAATGAAATTGGCTGATATTATGACGATACTAGGTAGTATAGATATCATTATGGGAGAAGTTGATCGTTGAAATGATAATTGATACACCGGAAGTACAAGATATCGATTCTTTTTCTAGATTAGAATTTTTTAAAGAGGTTTATGGAATTCTATGGGTTCTTGTTCCTATTTTGACTCTTGTAGTGGGAATCACAATAGGCGTACTGGTAATTGTATGGTTAGAAAGAGAAATATCGGCAGGGATACAACAACGTATTGGACCTGAATACGCCGGCCCTTTGGGAGTTCTTCAAGCTCTAGCAGATGGGACAAAACTACTTTTCAAAGAAAATCTTTTTCCATCTAGGGGGGATACTCGTTTATTCAGTATCGGGCCATCCATAGCAGTCATATCAATTTTAGTAAGCTATTCAGTAGTTCCTTTTGGATATCACCTTGTTTTAGCGGATCTCAATATCGGTGTTTTTTTATGGATTGCCATTTCCAGTATTGCTCCAATTGGACTTCTTATGTCGGGATACGGGTCAAATAATAAATATTCCTTTTTAGGCGGTCTACGAGCTGCTGCTCAATCGATTAGTTATGAAATACCATTAACTTTATGTGTGTTATCAATATCTCTACGTGCGATTCGTTGATACATAGACAGAAACTTTTCTCTATTCCTTCCTTTCAAGGAAAGGGTTGGAATGGATTGAATTGAGTAGATATCTTAATTTTTTTTTATTCATTATTCGGGTTGATGAACTAAATCAAATAGTTATATGAGTGAAAGAAAACAGCTTCTATATAAATTCGCAGTAAAAAGATTGATTCTCATTTTCTATGTATAAGAGTTAGAGAGTTAAGCGGAAATAAACATAAACAGAAGAGACCGTTTCCCCCAAGATTGGTTGATTAGTCATCCTGACTTGAAGCGGGTTCAAAAGATCCCCCGTATTGAGTTTTCACTATCATTTTTATGTATTAGCATAACGGGGGATTGAGCAAAAACGAGTGGATGGTTAGAAACACGAACATATGTAAAGGATTAGTAATGGAGATTATGTAAATTCTCCAAAAGGACATTTTTACATAATATACAAACAAAGAATACTAATTGGGGCTTTAAGTTGGTAGAAATGATCAGGCAGTACTCCCCATGACACGATTCCAATCCAGAGTATACTCCTATCCACCGATTTAATAAATAACTATTCGAAACGAAATAATCCTTTACTTTATTTTGAAAGCCCTCTTTTTCTCAGAAATAGAAAGAAGAATAGGAACGAAAAAAAAAAAAAAAAAAAAGATATACTTTATTTATTCTTTGTTACTTTTATTCTTTCCCATATACATATTAATAGATATATAATTTGTGTCATAATTCATTAATTAATATAGAATTTTTTTTTCGTACGTGAAACCAACGGGTTATTGATATTTTTACAAGAAGTATTTTATTGAACAGTTAAGTTATTACTGAACAAAGAAGAATTGAAATTATTATTGAAATTATTAAATTAAAGAAAGGATGAGATCAATTCAGAAGTACTTTTTTTATTTAATTTTGAATTAAAATAATTATAACAGACAGAATTCAATTGGTCTAATTTGGGACCGGCCGATAGTTATCCATCCTACAAACATATCAAGATTCAAAAAAGAATACTGACGCGGTCCCTATATTTATTTCTGGCCTTCAAGGAGCCGTATGAGGTGAAAATCTCATGTACGGTTCTGTAATAGCGATGGTAACAGTGATGGTATCACCGACTATAATTATCTAACAGTTCAAGTACAATTGATATTGTTGAGGCGCAATCAAAATATGGTTTTTGGGGATGGAATTTGTGGCGTCAGCCTATAGGGTTTATCATTTTTATTATTTCTTCCCTAGCAGAATGTGAGAGATTACCTTTTGATTTACCAGAAGCAGAAGAAGAGTTAGTAGCAGGTTATCAAACCGAATACTCGGGTATAAAATTTGGGTTATTTTATGTTGCTTCCTATCTAAACCTATTGGTTTCTTCATTATTTGTAACAGTTCTTTACTTGGGCGGTTGGAATATATCTATTCCGGACATATATGTTTCTGAGCTTTTTGAAATAAATAAAACATGTGGAGTTTTTGGAGCGATAATTGGTATCTTTATTACATTAGCTAAAACTTATTTGTTCTTGTTCATTCCTATCACAACAAGATGGACTTTACCGAGGCTAAGAATGGACCAACTATTGAATCTTGGATGGAAATTTCTTTTACCTATTTCTCTCGGTAATCTATTATTAACAACTTCTTTCCAACTCTTTTCACTGTAAAGTAACATTCTATATTCACAACGTGTCTCAAACAAGAGAAATAAACAAACATAAAACTATTCATATATATATTAACGATATGTTCTCTATGGTAACTGGGTTCATGAATTATGGTCAACAAACAGTACGAGCTGCAAGGTACATTGGTCAAAGTTTCATGATTACTTTATCCCACGCAAATCGTTTACCCGTAACTATTCAATATCCTTATGAAAAATCAATCACCGCGGAGCGTTTCCGCGGTCGAATCCATTTTGAATTTGATAAATGTATTGCTTGTGAAGTATGCGTTCGTGTATGTCCTATAGATCTACCCGTTGTTGATTGGAAATTGGAAACTGATATTCGCAAGAAACGGCTGCTTAATTACAGTATTGATTTCGGAGTCTGTATATTTTGTGGTAATTGCGTTGAGTATTGTCCAACGAATTGTTTATCAATGACTGAAGAATATGAACTTTCTACTTATGATCGTCACGAATTGAATTATAATCAAATTGCTTTGGGTCGTTTACCAATGTCAGTAATTGACGATTATACAATTCGAACAATTTTGAATTCGCCTCAAATAAATAAGTAAATCTCTTATTAACGAATAATTTATAATTACTTTACTAATAACTAATATAGAAGGAATTTAGGTTTCTTTCGTGTTGTTTGGTCAATAACTACAAATACCAACTATTGATTGGTTGGTAAGAAACGCGTCTTAATTTGGATTGAAAATCCATTAATTAATATATCCATAATTTTTTTTAAAATATATCGTTTAGAATTAGAACGACTCTTTCAGATAAAGAATGAAATTAGTCCAATAATAGTACTCACATTTATTCATATCCCTTAGTATTTATTTACTTAGGATTAAATTAGGAATTGCTCAAAAATCATAAAAAAAAAATTTTTCTGGTCGGGTCTCAATAAGGTCATGAAAAACATTTCTATTTATTTATCTCTTATTTTACATATAATGGATTTGCCCGGACCAATACATGATTTTCTTTTAGTCTTTCTGGGATCGGTTCTTATACTAGGAGGTATGGGGGTAGTATTATTTACCAACCCCATTTATTCTGCCTTTTCATTGGGACTGGTTCTTGTTTGTATATCCTTATTCTATATTCTATTAAACTCTTATTTTGTAGCTGCTGCACAACTCCTTATTTACGTGGGAGCTATAAATGTTTTAATCGTATTTGCTGTGATGTTCATGAATGGTTCAGAATATTACAAAGATTTGAATCTTTGGACCATTGGGGATGTGGTTACTTTGCCAGTTTGTACAAGTATTTTTGTTTTACTCATGATTATTATTACGGATACGTCATGGTACGGAATTATTTGGACTACAAGATCAAACCAGATTATAGAGCAAGATTTGATAAGTAATAGTCAACAAATTGGAATTCATTTATCAACAGATTTTTTTCTTCCATTTGAATTCGTTTCGATAATTCTTTTAGCCGCTTTGATAGGTGCAATTGCCGTGGCGCGACAGTAAAAAATTTATAGAATTAGCAATGCACATTAAACTCTGTTCGGTTTTATTACATTACATTACATTTATTTCCCTTTAATTAAAGATTGTTTATGTCTAAAATAGAAATTATTCAATCTATTCTATTAACAATAGAAAATCTGCCTTTGTTCCGTACTTTTTTTTATTCTAGTCAATTGAATCTGTTGAATTGTTGTTCAGTTCATATTGAAATGAATCGAAATTGATAAGGAGTTGGTCAATGATGCTCGAACATGTACTTGTTTTGAGTGCCTACTTATTTTCTATCGGTATCTATGGATTGATCACGAGCCGGAATATGGTTAGAGCCCTTATGTGTCTTGAACTTATACTGAATGCGGTTAATATGAATTTCGTAACATTTTCTGATTTTTTTGATAGTCGCCAATTAAAAGGAAATATTTTCTCAATTTTTGTTATAGCTATTGCAGCCGCTGAAGCAGCTATTGGCCCGGCTATTGTTTCATCAATTTATCGTAACAGAAAATCAACTCGTATCAATCAATCGAATTTGTTGAATAAGTAGTATTAATCATATAAATTCTAATATTCATAAATTAGAATTAGCATGACCATACATTACGTAATAATACATGTTTTCAAAAATGTAAGAAATTAAAGTATCTTGGCTCTATCGCATGAGTCAATCCAGAAGTAGATTGATTAGAAAAATTATGATAAATTATTGATTCATCTGGTGTCTAAATATATGATTCATTTACAAGTTTACTAGATCGAAACTTTCTGACATTCAAAAATTTATAGATCCAAATGTCACATTCAGTAAAGATTTATGATACGTGTATAGGGTGTACTCAATGCGTGCGCGCCTGCCCAACGGATGTATTAGAAATGATACCTTGGGACGGGTGTAAAGCTAAGCAAATTGCTTCTGCTCCAAGAACAGAGGACTGTGTCGGTTGTAAGAGATGTGAATCCGCCTGTCCGACAGATTTCTTGAGTGTTCGAGTTTATTTATGGCATGAAACAACTCGAAGTATGGGTCTGGCTTATTAATACGTTCCAGAAAACCCTACTTGAATACATTTGATTTTTTTACCTTTACCGACAAAAACCCGCGCTCAAAAACTATTTATTTTGAGCACGGGTTTTTCTGGTCCAAGTTTATCTTGTTTTTACCATGAATAATTTTCCTTGGTTAACGCTAGTTGTAGTTTTGCCAATATTCGCGGGTTCCTTAATTTTCTTTCTCCCTCATAGAGGAAATAAGATAATTAGGTGGTATACTATAGGTATATGCATAATGGAACTCCTTCTAACAACCTATGCATTCGGTTATCGTTTCCAATTGGATGATCCATTAATGCAACTGACAGAGGATTATAAATGGATCGATTTTTTTGATTTTTACTGGAGATTGGGAATAGATGGAATTTCTATAGGACCCATTTTACTGACAGGATTTATCACAACTTTAGCTACTTTAGCGGCTCGGCCGATTACTCGAGATTCCCGACTATTCCATTTTCTGATGTTAGCAATGTATAGCGGTCAAATAGGACCATTTTCTTCTCGAGACCTTTTACTTTTTTTCATCATGTGGGAGTTAGAATTAATTCCAGTTTATCTACTTCTATCCATGTGGGGGGGAAAGAAACGTTTGTATTCAGCTACAAAATTTATTTTGTACACTGCAGGAAGTTCCGTTTTTTTATTAATGGGAGTTTTGGGTATTGGTTTATATGGTTCCAATGAACCAACATTAAATTTTGAAACATCAGCTAATCAATCGTATCCTGTAGCACTGGAAATAATATTCTATATTGGATTTCTTATTGCTTTTGCTGTCAAATCACCGATCATACCCTTACATACATGGTTACCAGACACCCATGGAGAGGCACATTACAGTACTTGTATGCTTTTAGCCGGAATCTTATTAAAAATGGGAGCGTATGGATTGGTTCGGATCAATATGGAATTATTACCCCACGCCCATTCTATATTCTCTCCCTGGTTGATTATAGTAGGCACAATTCAAATAATCTATGCAGCTTCAACATCTCCCGGTCAGCGTAATTTAAAAAAAAGAATAGCCTACTCTTCTGTATCTCATATGGGTTTCATAATTATAGGAATTGGTTCTATAAGCGATACAGGACTCAACGGAGCCATTTTACAAATCATCTCTCACGGATTTATTGGCGCTGCGCTTTTTTTCTTGGCCGGAACGAGTTATGATAGAATACGTCTTGTTTATCTCGACGAAATGGGCGGAATGGCTATCGCAATTCCAAAAATATTCACGACTTTCAGTATCTTATCAATGGCTTCTCTTGCATTACCGGGCATGAGCGGTTTTGTTGCCGAATTGTTAGTTTTTTTTGGAATACTTACTAGTCAAAAATATCTTTTAATGACAAAAATATTAATTACTTTTGTAATGGCAATTGGAATGATATTAACTCCTATTTATTCATTATCTATGTTACGCCAGATGTTCTATGGATACAAGCTTTTTAATGCCCCAAACTCTTATTTTTTTGATTCTGGACCGCGAGAATTATTTGTTTCGATCTCTATCCTTTTACCTGTAATAGGTATTGGTGTTTATCCCGATTTCGTTTTATCATTATCAGTTGACAAGGTCGAAGCTATTATATCCAATTATTTTTTTCGATAGTTTTTGTGAGTAAACCAAAAAATGAAACTGAAATCCCATGATTTTAAAAATGGTTGATTGTACAATAAAAAAATGAGTCTTTTATATTCTTTTAAGTAAAATAAATAAATTGGAATTCTATTATAACTAGATATCTTTTGAATTTGTGAGAACCATTTGAATCAAGTAATGGAAATGATTCAAATGGTTCTTGATTGTTTACATGAAGTTTTCGTATATATACCTGTATGCCGTCCTATGTTTATATTCGTCAAGTCTTTTATTTAATTAGATGTTAATGTATAGATGTTAATGTAAATGAACCATAACTATGCAACCCTATTCCTAATAGATTAACCCCAAAATAGCATATCCAAATTATAAGAAAGCCCATTGAGGCCACAATTGCAGAATTTACACTTTCAAAATTTTTATTTGTTCGAATATGTAAATAAATAGCGAATATGGTCCAAGTAATAAATGCCCAAGTCTCCTTTGGATCCCAATTCCAATATGATCCCCATGCTTCATTAGCCCATACTGCTCCCGAAAGAATACCTACGGTTAAAAGGATAAACCCTAGACTAATAATACGATAACTCCAACGATCCAATTGTTGAATCAATTGATACCTGTAATAATTTTGAGACGAAATAAAAGAAGTGTTTCGTAAGACATTGTTTCTTTCGTTCACGTATTGAATCTCACTAAAGTAAACTGACTCATTTTCTAAATTATTGCTTTTACTAAAAATCCTTATGAATTTTCGAAATGTAATGACTAGAAGAGCTAGTGATAATAATGATCCACACAAAAGAGCTGCATAGCTCAATACCATCATACTTACGTGCATCATTAACCAATGGGATTGGAGAGCGGGTACTAATATCGCGGATTGATGCATTTCAGTTAAAAGACCCGAAGTAGCAAAACCTTGAGTAAAAATAGCACTTGGCGCGGTTATTGCGCTTAAATGGTTTTTATGTTTTTTAAAATACGGAATAATATGAATAATGGAAAAACTCCACGAAAGAAAAATTAATGATTCATATAAATCACTTAATGGTAAATGCCTCAAATACATCCAACGAGTAACTAATAATCCTGTTATGCAGAAAAAAGTAGCTATCATCCCCTTTTCTGACGAATCATCTAGTCCTACGATTTCATCGACTAATAAAATTATCAAATGAATTGTAATTACAATTGAAACGATCGAAAAGGATATATGAGTTAATATATGCTCTAAAGTTGAAAATATCATAAAAATTATTAAATTAATAAGGGCGTCCCTCAATTATAGGAATTGAAATCTGGAATTGGAATTGAATTCATTATAGGACTTACTCTTTTAGAAGATGCCATGCCGCCACTCGGACTCGAACCGAGATGCTCTAGCACTGCTTCCTAAGAGCAGCGTGTCTACCGATTTCACCATAGCGGCTTATTCGAAATCATAATAACCTATTTTTATTCAATCGTCGAGCTTGAAGGAGTTAATTCAATCCAATATTTTTTTTTAGGAAACCATTCAAATTGATGAATAAAAACTTGTTTAAAAATTAGGGATTAAAACGTTTTCGTTAACGTTAATAATATTGATTTTTCTTATTATTATCTTTTTATTTAGTTATTTAATTTAGTATTTTTTTATTTAGTTATTTAGTATTATTTTTTTATTTAGTTATTTAGTATTTTAGGATGTCAATTTTATTTAACTGAACTAACAATGTATTTTTTCGTAGACTATTACTTTATGCTCTCCTAAAACTAAAATGTAACAGTTGTAACTATATAATTTTTACTTCAATCCCTGGATATAAGTAAAAAAAATGTTCTGCCTCGTTTGCATTTTTTAATGATTAATTTCTTTTATCATTTATTTTATTAATCTAAAATAAAAAATTCATTTTATCGATTAATAAAAAAATTGAATTTTTATATAACACAATTTCAGCGATACACTCAAAAGATTTATGTAAATATTTGCATAGTTAGGTTGCGTTAGGATTTTTTGTTGTGTAGAGAATTTGCGTTAAGATTTAGCAAACCCATTAAGTTAGGTATTTGGGATGGTCGTATCAATCATATAAAAAAATTTCGTATAGAAATTGTACCGTACTTCAAAATATTTTATAAATTTTTGAATTAATATATATATATTATATCTTGATCGATCTTCCAATCGAAACATAGGATCTAAAATAGATCACTCAAAATTGGCGCATTCGTCATATAACTACCTAAAAATGGAAACGGGGCTTTTATTAATATTAATTAAATTGGGTTTAAGGAATTTATATAGTGATAATAATTTCTAAAACCCAAAATAATGGTTTAAAAGATTATAAAAAACATTTTAAACTTAATCAATTAGTTTCAACGACCTCTTCTTTATAATATAAAAATAATATAAAATCAAAAATATAACTAAAAAAAAAATTCTTTTTATTATTGAGTAAGGGCGATGGGGAAAGTGATAATCCCCATCCGGAAAATGATAAAACATACTAAAATGAAAGGCGAAACCTTGCGCTTGCGTTTACCCTTTTTTCAAACAAAAAAGTACCATTCATTTTTAGAATTCAGTAGACAACAGAATTCTTATCTATATCAGAAACGAAAGAAAAATTTGGCTTCAAATTAAAGTAAAACAAATTCAATTTTATATTCGTTTTAAATTAAAACATTATGAGACTAATTCTTTTTTATTTATTTTATTTTTAATGTATATTGTTTATATTGTAATTTATCTTATATATTAATATTTATTCTTTTACTATACTATTATGATGTTAATATTAATTATAATTGATAAATATTATTTATCATTTTTATAACTTATAAATCTTATAAATAAACTATAAACAAAATTATATTACTTTATTAGTTATTAGAACGATTCAGATTATTTATTTGTTACACAAAAAAAACTTTTAGAACTCCCGGTAGAAAGAGATTTCGCTAACGAAAAAGCTTTCAATGCTGCCCTATATCCCTTCCTTTTCCAAATATTTTTACGAATACGTTTTTTTGAAATAGAGGTGCGCTTTTTTGGAACTGCCATTAAAAAGTTATAATAGGTTTTTCGGTTGGATGTGAAAGACATCTATTGTTCAAAATCAATTGTTCTTTACTATTCTCTATCTATTTTTTCTCTAAATTAGACTCCAAAAAAAAAGGGGGGGTTAAAAATCACATAAAATATTAATAAGAACGATAAGGTACACTATGCCAAATAGATTGAAGTTGATAAAATAAAAAAAAATAATACAAAAAAAAAAAAAGAAAGATTGTCCGTTTCGTTTTCTTTCTATTTTCGTCGTGTTACATTTATACATGTAATAAAAAAATCTAAAAGTTTAATAACCCAACCCTTCTCCCGCTTAATAAAAAAAAAAAAACTTTAATAATTTTTTCTATTATATTAATTAATTAAATATTAATTTAATTGTTCAAGCTCGAAGAAAGAGTCCACAAAATTTTAATTATCAAATGAGACTAGTAGTTAATCTGTTAAAGGATACAAAATACATAATTTAAAGGCATTTTATTTGCCCCCTTTTTTTTTTCCGTAAAATTAAAGTGTTGGATATCATAGCATTTCCTACAAATAGCTTTTATTGTAATGGAAGACAAACAATGAGTTACAAAACAAATTGGTTAATGATTCTAAATAACCGAATTACAATAAATAGTTTTAGTTATGGGCTTTATGATTCATATCAAATACTGTTTTTGGTATAATTATTTATCCTTGTTCTATAGATATAAAAAAATTATTGTAATACGTAATAATTAAAATGAAAATTAGAATTTTCATTTTTTATCTTCATAAAATTTTATTTAAAAATTTGAATTTAATATTAACAATTCAGTATTAATAAAATTAAATACGTATTTATTTTTCACTAGTGACTTATTTATATCATTTGACCAATTATAACCTCTTGATTTTAAATATTTGAAGTAGTTTGGAAAGATTCAGAATAATTAAGGCTAGAAAATTCTATTTAAGTTTTATTTTATATATCTTAATTTTTTTTATTAACCGACCCCTTTCAAAAGAAAAGAAATAAGAACCGGTGACTCAGAAACAATTAATTAAGATAAATTTTTTTTTTATTTTTTTATGGAATATACATATCAATATTCATGGATTATACCTTTCATTCCACTTCCAGTTCCTATCTTAATTGGAACAGGACTTCTACTTTTTCCAACGGCAACAAAAAATCTTCGCCGTATGTGGGCTTTTCCTAGTGTTTTATTATTAAGTATAGTTATGGTTTTTTCAGCCCTTTTTTCTATTCAGCAAATAAATAATAATTCTGTCTATCAATATGTATGGTCTTGGACCATCAATAATGATTTTTCTTTAGAATTTGGCTGCTTGGTTGATCCACTTACTTCTATTATGTCGATATTAATCACTACTGTTGGAATTATGGTTCTTATTTATAGTGACAATTATATGTCTCATGATCAGGGATATTTGAGATTTTTTGCTTATATGAGTTTTTCCAATACTTCAATGTTGGGATTAGTTACTAGTTCTAATTTGATACAAATTTATATTTTTTGGGAATTAGTTGGAGTGTGTTCTTATCTATTAATAGGTTTTTGGTTCACACGACCCAGTGCCGCGAATGCTTGTCAAAAAGCGTTTGTAACTAATCGTGTCGGGGATTTTGGTTTATTATTAGGAATTTTGGGTTTTTATTGGATAACAGGTAGTTTCGAATTTCGGGATTTGTTTGAAATATTCAATAACTTGGTTTCTAATAATGAAGTTAATTTTTTATTTGTTACTTTATGCGCCTCCCTATTATTTGCCGGCGCTGTTGCTAAATCCGCCCAATTTCCACTTCATGTATGGTTACCTGATGCCATGGAAGGGCCTACCCCCATTTCGGCTCTTATACATGCCGCTACTATGGTAGCAGCAGGAATTTTTCTTGTAGCTCGGCTTCTTCCTCTTTTCATAGTTATACCTTACATTCTAAATCTAATAGCTTTGATAGGTATAATAACATTATTTTTAGGAGCCACTTTAGCTCTTGCTCAAAAAGATATTAAGAAAAGCTTAGCTTATTCTACAATGTCTCAATTGGGTTATATGATGTTAGCTCTAGGTATGGGGTCTTATCGAGCTGCTTTATTTCATTTGATTACTCATGCTTATTCGAAGGCATTGTTGTTCTTAGGATCTGGATCAATTATTCATGCGATGGAAGCTATTGTTGGATATTCTCCAGATAAAAGTCAGAATATGGTTCTTATGGGCGGTTTAAGAAAACATGTACCAATTACAAAAACTGCTTTTTTATTGGGTACACTTTCTCTTTCTGGTATTCCACCCCTTGCTTGTTTTTGGTCCAAAGATGAAATTCTTAATGATAGTTGGTTGTATTCACCTATTTTTGCAATAATAGCTTGGTCCACAGCAGGATTAACTGCATTTTATATGTTTCGGATCTATTTACTTGCTTTTGAAGGACATTTAAACGTTTATTTTCAAACTTACAGTGGCAAAAAAAGCAGTTCGTTCTATTCAATGTCTCTATGGGGTAAAGATAAAGAAGGACCCGAAATTATTCAAAAAAATTTGCGTTTATTATATTTATTAACGAC